TTAGTTCCTAGGGTTTCGTTTCTCGCGGGGTAGAGCAGTTTGGTAGCTCGCAAGGCTCATAACCTTGAGGTCATGGGTTCAAATCCCGTCCCCGCAACATTTATTTAACAAAAAAGTAAGACTTCACCCTATTCACTAGTACGTCATTAACACTTTTTTGAGGGCGGAAGTTATTATATTCCAGTCAACTATAACAATACAGTCAATTAGAACAACTCCTCCATCCTCTTAAATACATTGCCTGGGCGGATAGCGGGAATCGAACCCGCGTCTTCTCCTTGGCAAAGAGAAATTTTACCATTCGACTATATCCGCATTTTTTGTTTTTGATACTTTTTGATACTCTTGATACGAAGAGGCGGGATAATATTTGGTCAAAGCTAGGTCAGATACTCTCGTGAGGGGGATTTTTTTATCAAATTCCAACACAAAACCAATTCAAATTCGAAATGATTATTAATAAATATTATTATTAATTATTATTTTAATATTAATAACATTTTAATATTAAAAAAATACTAAAATATTAAAAAAATACTAAAATATTAAAAAAATACTAAAAATAAAATAATAATATATATATTTTTAATTATATATCGTTAATATACATTCTAAATATACATTCTAAATATACATTATCCAATAGTTTTGATTTTATTACACTATACAATTCTATAAATTCTAAAAATTAGAAATATAAAAATTATAAAAAAATCATTAAAATAATTCTATATATTAAAAAAATTCGATATTTCAATATTGATATATTTAAATATATAGAATAGAAATAAAAAATAGAAATGAAAAAATATTCAAATTCATATTCAAATTGTTTCACTTTTTTTTTTGATTTCATTCATCATTCAAGTTCTATTTATCTTTTTCAAGTTACAGAATTCGCAAGTTTAACGGACCCCCCTCTATCTGTTATTATTTTTTTTTATTTGCTTTTGGGGGATTTATCGGTATTGTATTGAATTTCAATGTGTTTCACAATCCAAGAAATTCGTCGGAGGGGTCCGTTTTGGATCTGGGAACGTATAGATTCAAGAAATAAGAGAATTAAGGATACCCACCAGAAAAACTAATCCAATCCATAATGATGTACCCGAGAATACAAGATTTTTGTTACTCACCCAACCATCAGGAGAAGCAAAAACAACGGGTACACTAATCAGTAAGATTAACGAAGTAGCAATTAATGCAAAAACAGCCAATTGGAAAGCAAGAGTCATGTTTCTAATCCTCCAAGGTATCAACAAAAGAACTATACCATTTGATCCCTCTATCGTATCGAATTAATAAAATGCAGCATAGAAGAATTTTACCATGAATCCGATGAGTCTATAGGGTTTATTTCCTCCAACTTTTTGCCGCTTTTATTCGGGCATGGGATCAAGGGTGATTTTTTTGACTTCACATTCACAAACAAATATGCAAGCTAGATTGCGTCTCATCTATCTATATATACAGATAGATAATTCACACACGATATCTTTCTATACATAGTGATGGTATCAACTATGTTCTATTCGGTGGAATAAAAATAAAATAGAAATTATCTTTCGGAGAGATGGCTGAGTGGTTGATAGCTCCGGTCTTGAAAACCGGCATAGTTCGATACAAAGAACTATCGAGGGTTCGAATCCCTCTCTCTCCTTTTGCTCGATGAAGAGATTTCTTTCTTTATTGGTTTTAGTTTTTCCCGGCTTCTTAACTTAAGAAGACTCTTAAGATGAATAAGAATAAAAAGGCTCGGCTGGGTGGACTAGCCGAGCCAGAAAAAAAGTATTAGATAGAAAAAAATGAGTTGAAAAGAAAGAAAAGCAAAATCCTTTTTAAATATGACCTGATTCCCTCAATACGTATGGCGAAATCAAACCGATTCCTACTTGAAGCATTGGATCTCCCGTCTTAGTTAAGAGGAGTCATGAAAAGAACAGGCTCAAGATCACGATCAATTCCCTTTTCAAATCCCGCTGCGGCTGCGCGAGCTCTTCCCGCGTGCCATAAATGACCCACGAATAGGAAGAATCCCAGAACAAAATGAGAGGTAGCTAACCAAGTTCTCGGAGAGACATAATTAACTGCATTGATCTCGGTAGCTACACCACCTACAGAATTTAAAGAACCTAAAGGAGCGTGAGTCATATATTCCGCAGACCGACGTTCTTGCCAAGGTTGTATATCTTTTTTCAACCTACTCAAGTCCAAACCATTTGGACCCCTTAAGGGTTCTAACCAAGGAGCACGCAGATCCCAAAAGCGCATAGTTTCGCCCCCAAAAATGACTTCTCCCGTTGGGGAACGCATTAGATATTTACCTAAACCTGTGGGTCCTTGAGCAGATCCCACGTTAGCCCCAAGACGTTGGTCTCTAACTAGAAAAGTAAATGCTTGAGCTTGAGAAGCTTCTGGTCCAGTGGGCCCGTAAAACTCACTAGGATAAGCGGTATTATTGAACCAGACAAAGCAACACGCAATGAAACCACAAACAGAT